ATACTGCATATTTGATTCCATCCATAAATCCATTTTCTTCCCTATGAGTTCCAGTATCAATAAGAATTCTAGTTCTTACTGTTCATATGTTATGGTATGAATATACCATACCAATTCGGTATGTATGGATGATGAGATTCCATTGATACAGAGCCAATTCTAATAGACTTATTGAACGTTCCCATTGGCGTGCATCCAGCAGGAATTGAACCTACGAATTTGCCAATTATGAGTTGGGCGCTTTAACCATTCAGCCATGGATGCTTAACAGGGATCATCGTACATCGTAAATAACCAAATTCCAATTGAAATGAAATCTTTAGGAGGAATCAATGAGAGGACATCAATTCAAATCCTGGATCTTCGAATTGAGAGAGATATTGAGAGAGATCAAGAATTCTCACTATTTCTTAGATTCATGGACCAAATTCGATTCAGTGGGATCTTTCACTCACATTCTTTTCCACCAAGAACGTTTTATGAAACTCTTTGACCCCCGAATTTGGAGTATCCCACTTTCACGTGATTCACAGGGTTCAAGAAGCAATCGATATTTCACGATCAAAGGTATAATACTGCTTGTAGTAGCGGTCCTTATATCTCGTATTAACAATCGAAAGATTGTCGAAAGAAAAAATCTCTATTTGATGGGGCTTCTTCCTATACCTATGAATTCCATTGGATCCAGAAATGAGACATTGGAAGAATCTTTTTGGTCTTGCAATATCAATAGGTTGATTGTTTCGCCCCTGTATCTTCCAAAAGGGAAAAATATTTCTGAGAGTTGTTTCATGGATTCGCAAGAGAGTACTTGGGTTCTCCCAATAAATAAAAAGTGTATCATGCCTGAATCTAACCGGGGTTCGCGGTGGTGGAGGAACCGGATCGGAAAAAAGAGGGATTCTAGTTGTAAGGTATCTAATAAAACCGTAGTTGGAATTGAGATCTCATTCAAAGAGAAAGATAGCAAATATCTGGAGTTTATTTTTTTATCCTATACGGATGATATGATCCGCAAGGACCATGATTGGGAATTGTTTGATCGTCTTTCTCCGAGGAAGAAGCGAAACATACTCAACTTGAATTCGGGACAGCTATTCGAAGTCTTAGGGAAAGACTTGATTTGTTATCTCATGTCTGCTTTTCGTGAAAAAAGACCAATTGAAGGGGGGGGGTTCTTCAAACAACAAGGAGCTGAGGCAACTATTCAATCAAATTATATTGAGCATGTTTCCCATCTCTTCTCGAGAAACAAGTGGGATATTTCTTTGCAAAATTGTGCTCAATTTCATATGTGGCAATTCCACCAAGATCTCTTCGTTAGTTGGGGAAAGAATCAGCACGAATCGGATTTTTTGAGGAACGTATCGAGAGAGAATTTGATTTGGTTAGACAATGTGTGGTTGGTAAACAAGGATCGGTTTTTTAGCAAGGTACGGAATGCATTGTCAAATATTCAAAAAGAAAGATCGATTCTTTGGGATCCTTCCTTTCTTCAAACGGAAGGAACAGAGATAGAATCAGATCGATTCCCGAAATGCCTTTTTGGATCTTCCTCAATGTCCCGGCTATTCGCGGAACGTGAGAAGCAGATGAATAATCATCTGCTTCCGGAAGAAATCGCAGAATTTCTTGGGAATCCTACAAGATCAATTCGTTCTTTTTTCTCTGACAGATGGTCAGAACTTCATCTGGGTTCGAATCCTACTGAGAGGTCCACTAGAGATCAGAAATTTTTGAAGAAAAAACAGGATGTTTCTTTTGTTCTTTCCAGGCGATCGGAAAATAAAGAAATGGTTGATATATTCAAGATAATTACGTATTTACAAAATACCGTCTCAATTCATCCTATTTCATCAGATCCGGGATCTGATATGGTTCCGAAGGATGCACCGGATATGGACAGTTCCAATAAGATTTCATTCTTGAACAAAAATCCATTTTTTTATTTATTTCATCTATTCCATGGCCGGAACAAGGGGGGATACACGTTACACCATGATTTTGAATCAGAAGAGAGATTTCAAGAAATGGCAGATCTATTCACTCTATCAATAACCGGGCCGGATCTGGTGTATCATAGGAGATTTGCCTTTTCTATTGATTCCTACGGGTTAGATCAAAAAAAATTCTTGAATAAGGTATTCAACTCCAGAGATGAATCGAAAAAGAAATCTTTATTGATTCTACCTCCTCTTTTTTATGAAGAGAATGAATCTTTTTATCGAAGGATCAGAAAAAAATTGGTCCGGATCTACTGCGGGAATTATTTGGAAGATCCAAAAATAAAAACGGCGGTATTTGCTAGCAACAACATAATGGAGGCAGTCAATCAATATAGATTGATCCGAAATCTGATGCAAATCCAATATAACACCTATGGGTACATAAGAAGTGTATCGAATCGATTCTTTTTAATGAATAGATCCGATCGCAACTTCGAATATGAAATTCAAAGGGATCAAATAGGAAATGATACTCTGAATCATATAACTATAAT